GTTAATGTAGCTTAAATCATTAAAGCAAAGCACTGAAAATGCTTAGATGGATTAAATTAATCCCATAAACATAAAGGTTTGGTCCCAGCCTTTCCATTAGCTACTAGTTAACTTATACATGCAAGTATCCCCGCTCCGGTGAGAATGCCCTCTATATCTTTCCTAGATCAAAAGGTGCAGGCATCAAGCTCACTATAATATTGTAGCTCATAACGCCTTGCTCAACCACACCCCCACGGGAAACAGCAGTAATTAAAATTAAGCAATAAACGAAAGTTTGACTAAGTTAAACTATAATTAGGGTTGGTAAATTTCGTGCCAGCCACCGCGGTCATACGATTAACCCAAGTTAATGGATTACGGCGTAAAGCGTGATTAAGAGGAACCTTAAATAAGACTAAAACAGTACTAAGCCGTAAAAAGCCCTAGTACTAATTAAAATAACATACGAAAGTAGTCTTAAAATTTCTGAACTCACGATAGCTAAGATACAAACTGGGATTAGATACCCCACTATGCTTAGCCCTAAACACAAATACTCAACAAACAAGAGTATTCGCCAGAGTACTACTAGCAATAGCCTAAAACTCAAAGGACTTGGCGGTGCTTTACATCCCTCTAGAGGAGCCTGTTCTGTAATCGATAAACCCCGATAAACCTCACCACCTCTTGCAATATCAGCCTATATACCGCCATCTTCAGCAAACCCTAATAAGGCATCATAGTAAGCACAAGAATTGTACATTAATACGTTAGGTCAAGGTGTAGCCTATGAGGTGGAAAGAAATGGGCTACATTTTCTATATACTAGAACATTCCCAACGATAACTTTCATGAAACCCTGAAAGTCAAAGGCGGATTTAGTAGTAAGCTATGAATAGAGAGCCTAGCTGAATTGGGCAATAAAGCACGCACACACCGCCCGTCACCCTCTTCAAATATTCACTAATACTTATTTCATAAATCAAAAAACTAAATATATAAGAAGAGATAAGTCGTAACAAGGTAAGCATACTGGAAAGTGTGTTTGGAATAACCAAAATGTAGCTTAACATCCAAAGCATTCGGCTTACACCCGAAAGATTTCTTTTATATGAACATTTTGATACCAATTCTAGCTCAACAAAATCATAAACTTAACAACAAATATCCAAACTAAACAAAACATTTACCTAAATAAAAGTATAGGAGATAGAAATTTTAAAAATGAAGCTATAGAGATAGTACCGCAAGGGAAAGATGAAAGAAAACTTAAAAGTAAAACAAAGCAAAGACTAAACCTTATACCTTTTGCATCATGATTTAACTAGAAAATACTTGACAAAAAGAATTTAAGCCAAAACCCCCGAAACCAGACGAGCTACTTATAAGCAGCCTATTAGGGCCAATCCGTCTATGTAGCAAAATAGTGGAAAGACTAATAAGTAGAGGTGAAAAGCCTATCGAGCCTGGTGATAGCTGGTTGTCCAGACTAGAATTTTAGTTCAACCTTAAATTTATCTAAAGCATACCACATTTAAAGCCAAATATAAATTTAAGCGTTATTCTAAAGAGGGACAGCTCTTTAGAGAATGGAAAAAACCTTAGTTAGAGAGTAAACACTTTTAATTACCATAGTTGGCCTAAAAGCAGCCACCAATTAAAAAAGCGTTAAAGCTTAACCTAACAATTTTAACTTAATACCCCTACCATAAATGATCTCCTAACTACCTTAACTGGACTAATCTATAAACATATAGAAGAAATAATGTTAAAATAAGTAACAAGAATAATATTCTCCCTGCATAAGCTTATATCAGTTCAAATAACTTACTGATAGTTAACAATCCTATAATACTAAACAAAATATAAAACCATTATTAATTCTACTGTTAACCCAACACCGGTATGCACTTCTCTAAAGGGAAAGATTAAAAAGAATAAAAGGAACTCGGCAAACAAAAACCCCGCCTGTTTACCAAAAACATCACCTCTAGCATCAAAAGTATTAGAGGCCCTGCCTGCCCAGTGACATAAGTTTAACGGCCGCGGTATCCTGACCGTGCAAAGGTAGCATAATCACTTGTTCCTTAAATAGGGACTTGTATGAATGGCTTGACGAGGGTTTAACTGTCTCTTATTCTCAATCAGTGAAATTGACCTTCCCGTGAAGAGGCGGGAATAAACTAATAAGACGAGAAGACCCTATGGAGCTTAAATTTTATAGTCTAGCATAAAAATAATTATACCCATGGGACTACAAACTTATTGCCTACAGACTACAAATTTTGGTTGGGGTGACCTCGGAGCACAAAACAACCTCCGAATGATTCTAATCTAGACTACACCCGTCTAAATTAATATTCATAAATTGACCCAAAATCTTGATCAACGGAACAAGTTACCCTAGGGATAACAGCGCAATCCTACTCAAGAGTTCATATCGACAGTTAGGGTTTACGACCTCGATGTTGGATCAGGACATCCAAATGGTGTAACCGCTATTAATGGTTCGTTTGTTCAACGATTAAAGTCCTACGTGATCTGAGTTCAGACCGGAGAAATCCAGGTCGGTTTCTATCTATTATTAAATTTCTCCCAGTACGAAAGGACAAGAGAAATAAGGCCAATTTAACTTATACGCCTTAAGTAAATAGATGATATTATCTAAATCTAGTATATCCTTATATACCCTACCCTAGAACAGGGTTGTTAAGATGGCAGAGCCTGGCAATTGCATAAGACTTAAAACTTTATATCAGAGGTTCAACTCCTCTTCTTAACATTTATGTTTTTAATTAACTTACTAATACTAATTGTACCAATTTTAGTAGCAATAGCTTTCCTAACTCTTGTTGAACGCAAAATACTAGGATACATACAACTCCGAAAAGGCCCAAACGTCGTTGGACCTTACGGCTTACTACAACCCTTCGCAGACGCTATAAAATTATTCATTAAAGAACCTCTTAAACCCCTAACTTCATCTATTACCCTGTTCATTATTGCACCATCACTAGCACTAACCCTAGCATTCACAATATGAATTCCCTTACCCATACCCCAACCCTTAATTAATATAAATATAGGAATTCTCTTTATTCTAGCCACATCAAGCCTAGCCGTCTACGCAATTTTATGATCAGGGTGAGCCTCAAATTCAAAATACGCTTTAATTGGGGCTCTACGAGCTGTAGCTCAAACAATCTCCTATGAAGTTACTCTAGCAATCATTCTACTTTCCGTGTTACTAATAAACGGTTCATTTACACTATCATCTCTCATTACAACTCAACAATCTACATGACTATTACTACCAACATGACCTCTAGCCATGATATGATTTATTTCCACACTAGCAGAAACCAACCGAGCCCCCTTTGACCTAACAGAAGGCGAATCAGAATTAGTATCGGGCTTTAACGTTGAATATGCAGCAGGTCCATTTGCCCTATTCTTCATAGCAGAATATACTAATATCATCATAATAAACGCTCTTACAACTATTCTATTTATAGGAGCAATATTCAATCCCTTAACCCCAGAGACCTTTACACTAAGCTTTACCCTAAAAACTCTCCTACTCACATCTATATTTCTATGAATTCGAGCATCATATCCACGATTCCGCTACGACCAACTAATACACCTCCTATGAAAAAATTTTCTACCCCTAACTTTAGCTCTATGCATATGACACATCTCTTTACCTATTATCATAGCATGCATTCCTCCACACACCTAAAGAAATATGTCTGATAAAAGAGTTACTTTGATAGAGTAAATAATAGAGGTTTAAACCCTCTTATTTCTAGAACAACAGGACTTGAACCTAATCGTAAGAACTCAAAATTCTTCGTGCTACCATTACACCATGCTCTACTAGTAAGGTCAGCTAAATAAGCTATCGGGCCCATACCCCGAAAATGTTGGTTTATATCCTTCCCGTACTAATTAATCCCCTAACCTCCTCTACCATTTATCTTACCTTAATCTCAGGGACTCTAATTACACTATTCAGCACCCACTGGCTATTAATCTGAATAGGACTAGAAATAAGCATACTAGCAATTATCCCAATCCTCATTAACAAAGCCAACCCACGATCAACAGAAGCTGCATCAAAATACTTTCTAATTCAAGCCACCGCATCCATAATCTTAATAATAGGGTCAATCATTAATTTCATAAGCACAGGCCAATGAACCTTAACTAGCTCATATAATTCAACTTCATCTCTTATATTTACAATCGCATTATCAATAAAAATGGGACTAGCCCCATTTCACCTATGAGTTCCAGAAGTAACCCAAGGAATCCCTATCATATCTGGATTAATCCTACTAACATGACAAAAAATTGCCCCAATTTCTATCATAATTCAAATCTCACCATCCATCAATTCTACCCTAATCATAATAATAGCCATTCTATCCATCATACTAGGCGGCTGAGGAGGCCTTAACCAAATCCAACTCCGAAAAATCATAGCATACTCATCAATCGCCCATATAGGATGAATAATAGCAATTATTACATTCAACCCAAATCTAACCATACTCAACTTAATTATTTATATCTTATTAACATTTAATATATTCATTCTATTTAACTATAATAAAACCACCACCACTTTATCACTATCTAACACATGAAACAAATCCCCTCTCCTAACCTCCACAATCCTAATTGTTCTAATATCCCTGGGAGGACTACCCCCATTAACTGGATTTATACCAAAATGAATAATTATTAAAGAACTTGTGTCTAACAATAACATTATCTTACCCACATTTATAGCAATAACAGCCCTACTAAACCTATTCTTTTATATACGACTCATTTACTCAACATCACTAACCCTATTCCCATCACCCAACAACACTAAAATAAAATGACAATTTGAAAACACAAACCCAACGCCCCTCCTACCAACTTTCGTAATTCTATCTACCATAACCCTTCCCCTCACACCCCTCCTCCTATCTTTGAACTAGGAATTTAGGTTAAGTAGACCAAGAGCCTTCAAAGCTCTAAGTAAGTGACCTCACTTAATTCCTGTACTAAGGACTGCAAGACTCTACCCTACATCGACTGAATGCAAATCAGCCACTTTAATTAAGCTAAGCCCTTAATCAACTACTCCATAAACCTCTAGACCGATGGGATTTAAACCCATAAACCTTTAGTTAACAGCTAAACGCCTTAATCAACTGGCTTCAATCTACTTCTCCCGCCGTATGGAAAAAAGGCGGGAGAAGCCCCGGCAGAGTTGAAGCTGCTCCTTTGAATTTGCAATTCAATATGATAATTCACCTCAGGGCTTGGTAAAAAGAGGATTCAACCTCTGTCTTTAGATTTACAGTCTAATGCTTGCTCAGCCATTTTACCACCTACTTATGTTCATCAATCGTTGACTCTTCTCAACAAATCATAAAGACATTGGAACTTTATACCTTCTATTTGGTGCTTGAGCAGGAATAGTTGGTACAGCACTTAGCCTATTAATTCGAGCAGAACTAGGTCAACCTGGAGCCCTACTAGGAGACGATCAAATTTACAATGTCATCGTAACTGCACATGCTTTCGTAATAATTTTCTTTATAGTTATACCGATTATGATTGGAGGATTTGGAAACTGACTAGTTCCACTAATAATTGGTGCCCCTGATATAGCATTCCCACGTATAAACAATATAAGCTTTTGACTTCTCCCTCCATCATTTCTTCTCCTCCTAGCCTCATCAATAGTTGAAGCTGGTGCGGGAACAGGTTGAACAGTATATCCACCTCTTGCTGGAAACTTAGCACATGCAGGAGCTTCCGTAGACTTAACAATTTTCTCTTTACATTTAGCTGGAGTATCATCTATTTTAGGAGCAATTAATTTCATTACAACTATTATTAACATAAAACCACCTGCAATATCCCAATATCAAACTCCACTATTTGTATGATCAGTTCTAATTACAGCAGTCTTACTTCTTCTATCTCTCCCAGTACTAGCAGCAGGAATTACAATATTACTAACTGATCGTAATCTTAATACAACCTTCTTCGATCCCGCGGGAGGTGGAGACCCTATCCTCTATCAACACTTATTCTGATTCTTTGGTCATCCAGAAGTTTATATTCTCATTCTCCCTGGGTTTGGAATCATTTCACATATTGTAACTTATTATTCAGGTAAAAAAGAACCTTTCGGCTACATAGGAATAGTATGAGCCATAATATCAATTGGCTTCCTCGGATTTATTGTATGAGCTCACCACATATTTACAGTTGGAATGGATGTCGATACTCGAGCATACTTTACATCCGCAACTATAATTATTGCTATTCCTACCGGAGTTAAAGTTTTCAGCTGATTAGCAACCTTACATGGAGGAAATATTAAATGATCCCCAGCGATATTATGGGCCCTGGGCTTTATTTTCCTATTTACTGTAGGAGGCCTGACAGGAATTGTTCTAGCTAACTCTTCTCTAGACATTGTTTTACACGATACATACTATGTTGTAGCCCATTTCCATTACGTTTTATCCATAGGAGCTGTATTCGCTATTATAGGCGGATTTGTTCATTGATTCCCCCTATTTACCGGCTATACACTCGATGATATATGAGCTAAAATTCATTTCACTGTAATATTTGTAGGAGTTAACATAACTTTCTTCCCGCAACACTTTCTAGGATTATCAGGAATACCACGACGATATTCAGACTACCCCGATGCATATACAGCATGAAACACCGTATCCTCTATAGGCTCTTTTATCTCCCTAACAGCTGTAATAATTATAATCTTCATAATCTGAGAAGCATTCGCATCAAAACGAGAAATTCTGACTGTAGAATTAACAACTACAAATTTAGAGTGACTTCACGGATGCCCTCCACCTTATCATACATTTGAAGAACCCACATATGTCAAAGCTTAGATCAAGAAAGGAAAGAATCGAACTTCCTAAAACTAGTTTCAAGCCAGCTCCATAACCATTATGACTTTCTTTATGAGATATTAGTAAAAATATATTACATAACTTTGTCAAAGTTAACTTATAGGTTTAAATCCTTTATATCTTTATGGCCTATCCATTTGAATTAGGATTTCAAGATGCTACATCACCTATTATAGAAGAATTATTACATTTTCATGACCACACCCTTATAATTGTATTCTTAATTAGCTCTCTAGTACTGTATATTATTTCCCTCATATTAACAACAAAACTTACTCACACAAGCACTATAGATGCCCAAGAAGTTGAAACTATCTGAACTATCTTACCTGCTATCATTCTTATCTTAATTGCTCTTCCCTCATTACGAATTTTATATATAATAGACGAAATTAATGACCCATCATTAACAGTTAAAACTATAGGTCATCAATGGTATTGAAGCTACGAATACACAGACTATGAAGACCTAAACTTTGACTCCTATATGATCCCAACATCAGATTTAAGCCCTGGAGAATTACGATTATTAGAAGTAGACAATCGAGTAGTTCTCCCTATAGAATTACCTATCCGTATACTAATTTCATCAGAAGATGTCCTCCATTCTTGAGCCGTCCCATCTCTCGGATTAAAAACGGACGCAATCCCAGGCCGACTAAATCAAGCTACACTAACCTCAACACGACCAGGACTATATTATGGACAATGTTCCGAAATCTGTGGATCCAACCACAGCTTTATACCGATTGTACTCGAACTAGTACCGCTAAAACATTTTGAAAACTGATCCTCATCAATACTATAAATTCATTATGAAGCTATACTAAGCGTCAACCTTTTAAGTTGAAGATTAGGAACTCAATCTCCTCATAATGAGATGCCACAACTAGATACATCAACATGATTTATCACAATTCTGTCTATAATTCTCGCCCTGTTTATTATATTTCAACTCAAAATCTCAAACCACTCCTATCCTGCCAACCCATCACTTAAAGACATAAAACTAATTGAACATAAGACCCCTTGAGAAAACAAATGAACGAAAATCTATTTGCCTCTTTCATTACCCCAACAATAATAGGCCTCCCAATTGTTATTCTTATTATCTTATTCCCAAATATACTATTTCCTTCCTCAAACCGACTCATTAGTAATCGACTAGTCTCATTCCAACAATGACTAATTCAATTAGTACTAAAACAAATAATGACCATGCACAATCAAAAAGGACGAACCTGATCATTAATACTCATCTCACTTATTATATTTATTGGATCAACAAATTTACTAGGACTTCTCCCCCACTCCTTCACGCCAACAACCCAATTATCAATAAATTTAGGAATAGCAATTCCCTTATGAGCCGGTGCAGTAATCACCGGTTTTCGCCATAAAACTAAAGCATCCCTAGCTCATTTTCTTCCCCAAGGAACCCCTATTCCTCTTATCCCTATACTTATCATCATCGAAACAATTAGCCTTTTTATTCAACCTATAGCCCTCGCTGTACGACTCACTGCTAATATTACAGCAGGCCACCTCCTCATACACCTAATTGGTGGAGCCACTTTAGTACTAACATCAATTAGCCCCCCAACTGCAATAATCACATTTATTATCTTAATTCTACTTACAATTCTTGAATTCGCAGTAGCATTAATTCAAGCTTATGTCTTCACTCTCCTAGTAAGCCTATACCTACATGATAATACCTAATGACCCACCAAACCCATGCCTACCATATAGTTAATCCCAGCCCTTGACCACTAACAGGAGCTTTATCCGCTTTACTTCTTACATCAGGCCTAGTCATATGATTTCACTTTAATTCAAACACACTTCTCACACTAGGTCTATTAACAAATATATTAACCATATATCAATGGTGACGAGACGTAGTCCGTGAAGGAACATTTCAAGGCCACCATACCACAATTGTCCAAAAAGGCTTACGATACGGAATAATCCTATTTATTGTTTCAGAAGTATTTTTCTTCGCGGGATTTTTCTGAGCATTTTATCACTCTAGCCTAGCCCCTACCCCAGAACTTGGCAGCTGCTGACCCCCAATTGGAATCAATCCCCTTAATCCCCTTGAAGTACCACTTCTAAATACCTCAGTTCTACTAGCCTCAGGAGTATCAATCACATGAGCCCACCATAGCCTAATAGAAGGAAACCGTAAACACATAATTCAAGCACTATCAATTACAATTGCTCTAGGACTTTATTTTACCTTACTTCAAGCCTCAGAATATTTAGAAACATCTTTCACAATCTCAGATGGAATTTATGGATCAACATTTTTTATAGCTACAGGCTTTCACGGGCTCCACGTAATTATTGGATCTACATTTCTCCTAGTATGTTTAGCACGTCAACTAAACTTCCACTTTACATCTAACCACCATTTTGGATTTGAAGCAGCCGCATGATACTGACATTTCGTAGATGTAGTCTGACTATTCTTATATGTATCAATTTATTGATGAGGCTCATACTCTTTTAGTATTAATTAGTACAATTGACTTCCAATCAATTAGCCCTAGATCTAAACCTAGGAAAGAGTAATTAACCTTGTAATTTCACTATTCATAAACGTCTCCATTGCCCTCTTATTAATCTCAATTGCATTCTGACTACCCCAATTAAATATTTATTCAGAAAAGGCAAGCCCCTATGAATGTGGTTTTGACCCTATAGGATCAGCTCGTCTTCCATTCTCAATAAAATTCTTCCTTGTAGCAATCACTTTTCTCTTATTCGACCTAGAAATTGCTCTTTTACTACCTCTACCATGAGCATCCCAAACAAATAACATTAAACTAATATTAACTATAGCCCTAATTCTAATTCTTATTTTAACCCTAGGCCTAGCCTACGAATGAACCCAAAAAGGCTTAGAATGAACAGAATTGATAATTAGTTTAATTAAAACAAGTGATTTCGACTCACTAGACTATGATCTATTCATAATTATCAAATATGCCTGCTATTATCCTTAACATTCTTCTAGCTTATGCTACATCACTTCTAGGAATATTCATTTATCGATCTCACCTTATGTCATCACTATTATGTTTAGAAGGTATAATATTATCAATATTTGTATTATGCTCTATCTTAACCCTAAACCTCCACTTCTCATTATCATTTATAATTCCCATTATCTTATTAGTATTCGCAGCATGTGAAGCAGCAGTGGGTTTAGCCCTACTAGTTATAGTATCAAACACTTATGGACTAGACTATGTTCAAAACCTTAATATCTTACAATGCTAAAAATCATCTTACCTACTATTCTCCTAGCTCCCTTAACATGATTTTCTAAAAACTCAATAATCTGAATTAACCCATCAATTCACAGCTTAATAATTAGCCTAATAGTCCTTATAACACTTAATCAAACAGACGATGCAGGACTAACCCACTCAATAACCTTCTTCTCCGACCCTCTCTCTACACCACTCTTAATTCTTACAGCATGACTTCTACCCCTAATAATTATAGCCAGCCAAAAACACCTAGCTGAGGAGACACTAACCCGAAAAAAATTATACATCCTTATACTGATTTCCCTCCAATCATTTCTAATTATAACATTCTCTGCCACTGAACTAATTATGTTCTATATTTTATTTGAAGCCACCCTTATTCCTACCTTAATTATCATCACACGATGAGGAAATCAGACTGAACGTCTAAACGCAGGAACATACTTTCTATTCTATACACTAGTTGGATCACTACCACTTCTAATTGCTTTAATTTACATCCAAAAATCCTATGGATCTTTAAACTTTATTGTCTCAATATATCAATCACCCAACTTACCTTACTCCTGATCTAATAACATTTTATGACTAGCATGCATTATAGCATTTATAGTAAAAATACCATTGTACGGTTTCCACCTATGACTCCCTAAAGCCCATGTAGAAGCCCCAATCGCAGGGTCAATAGTATTAGCAGCTATCCTACTAAAACTAGGAGGATATGGCATAATTCGTATCTCAACCCTACTCCACCCCATTACAAACACAATAGCTTACCCCTTCATTATATTATCTCTATGAGGAATAATCATGACAAGCTCTATTTGCTTACGACAAACAGACCTAAAATCTTTAATTGCTTACTCATCAGTCAGCCATATAGCCTTAGTAATTGTAGCTATCATAATTCAAACACCCTGAAGCTTTATAGGAGCTACAGCACTAATAATTGCCCATGGATTAACATCCTCAATACTATTTTGCCTTGCTAACACCAATTATGAACGAATCCATAGCCGAACTATAATCCTAGCCCGTGGCCTACAATCTATCTTACCGTTAATAGCTATATGATGAACCCTAGCTAGCCTAACCAATTTAGCTCTTCCACCCACAATTAACTTAATTGGAGAACTGTATATTATCTTATCATCATTCACATGATCAAACTTCACAATTATCCTCACTGGGACAAACATACTAATTACCGCCCTTTATTCATTATATATATTAATTTCAACACAACGAGGAAAATTTACATATCATACATCTAATATTAACCCCTCCTTTACACGAGAAAACACATTAATATTTCTCCACATATTCCCACTTCTCATTTTATCCATTAAACCCTCAATTATCCTGGGACAATTATATTGTAAATATAGTTTAAACAAAACATTAGATTGTGAATCTAATAATAGAGACTTATTCCCTCTTATTTACCAAGAAAGAATGCAAGAACTGCTAATTCCTGTCCTCCGTGTCTAACCCCACGGCTTTCTTAACTTTTATAGGATAGAAGTAATCCATTGGTCTTAGGAACCAAAAAATTGGTGCAACTCCAAATAAAAGTAATAAACATATTCTCTTCTCTTATGCTTATATCACTCATTACACTAACTTTTCCAATTCTCCTCACTTTTTCTAACCCAAATATAAACAACAAATTCCCAAACTATGTAAAAACCTCAATTATTTTAGCTCTACTATTCTGCCTTATTCCTACAATAATATTTATTAACCTAAACTATGAGCTTATTATCACTAACTGGCACTGAATAACAATCCAAACATTTAAACTTTCTATAAGCTTCAAACTAGATTATTTCTCTATACTCTTTATACCTGTAGCATTATTCGTCACATGATCTATTATAGAATTCTCAATATGATATATACACTCAGACCCCAACATTAACCGCTTCTTTAAATATTTACTTATATTCCTTATTACTATAATAATCCTAGTTACATCCAACAATTTATTCCAACTATTCATCGGATGAGAAGGAGTAGGAATTATATCATTTCTTCTAATTGGCTGATGATACGGCCGAACAGACGCCAACACAGCTGCCCTTCAAGCTATTCTATACAACCGTATTGGAGATATCGGATTTGTCTTAGCCATAGCCTGATTTTTAACTAACTCTAACTCATGAGAATTTCAACAATTATTCATAATAGATATTTCACTTCTACCTCTAATTGGACTTCTTCTAGCAGCAACCGGAAAATCAGCTCAATTTGGACTACACCCATGACTTCCATCCGCAATGGAAGGACCAACCCCCGTATCAGCCCTACTTCACTCTAGCACTATAGTTGTTGCAGGCATTTTCCTACTAATCCGATTTTACCCCATTATAGAACATAACAAAACTATTCAAACCTTAACTTTATGCTTAGGAGCTATTACAACCCTATTCACAGCTATCTGTGCTCTAACACAAAACGACATCAAAAAAATCGTTGCATTCTCTACATCAAGCCAACTAGGACTAATAATAGTTACAATCGGAATTAACCAACCCCACTTAGCATTCCTACACATCTGCACACACGCATTTTTCAAAGCAATACTATTCATATGCTCCGGTTCAATTATTCATAACCTAAACGACGAACAAGATATTCGTAAAATAGGAGGACTATTCAAAGCCCTACCCTTTACCTCATCATCACTTATAGTAGGTAGCCTAGCATTAACAGGCACCCCATTCCTAACAGGATTTTACTCAAAAGACCTAATCATTGAAGCCATAAACACGTCATATACCAACGCCTGAGCCCTATCTATTACTCTAATTGCTACATCCCTGACAGCCGTTTACAGCACACGCATTATCTTTTTCGCTTTAATAGGACAACCCCGATTCTCCCCATTAATCTCCATTAATGAAAACAACCCACAACTTATAAACTCAATTATACGCCTTCTAGTTGGCAGCATCATTGCAGGATTCCTCCTTTCATCAAACATTCCACCAATAAATTCACCCGTCATGACTATACCATTTTACCTAAAATTGACAGCCCTATTTGTTACCCTAATAGGATTTACAATCGCTATAGAACTTAATCAACTCACACTCAATTTAAAAACAAAATTTTATTCAAATATATCTAAATTCTCTAATATATTAGGCTATTTCCCTCTCATTATACACCGAATCTATCCTTACCTCAACCTTACCGCAAGTCAAAAACTAGCATCAAATCTTTTAGACCTGGTATGAATAGAAAAGTCTATCCCAAAACTAACTGCCAACTTCCACCTATCCGCCTCAATTATAACTTCAAGCCAAAAAGGCCTAATTAAACTATATTTTCTATCGTTCCTAATCTCTAGTACCTTAGCAACTATCATTACACTCTACTTCCACGGGTAATTTCAATAACAATAAAAATACTTACAAACAACGACCAACCCGCCACAACCATCAACCAACTTCCACAACTATACATTGCCGCAACTCCTATAGAATCCTCACGAATTAACCCCAACTCATCCCCACCATTAACTATCCAATTATCCAAATTACCTAACTCAACTACACCATCCACCCCTCCATATAACACCATAAATACAATAATTAAAACCTCAACTAAAACCCCTAACAATAGTACACCCCAAATAACAACACTTGAACTTCAAGTTTCAGGATACTCCTCAGTCGCCATTGCAGTAGTATACCCAAACACCACTAATATCCCCCCTAAATAAATTAAAAAAACTATTAAACCAAGAAAAGACCCTCCAAAATATATTACCATACCACATCCAACTCCTCCACTAACAATCAATCCCAACCCCCCATAAATAGGTGACGGCTTTGAAGAAAACCCTACAAAACCTAACACAAATAATATACTTAATAAGTAAACAATATATGTCATTATTTTTACATGGAATTTAACCATGACCAATGACATGAAAAATCATCGTTGTAATTCAACTATAAAAACATTAATGACAAACATCCGCAAAACCCACCCCCTCATTAAAATTATTAACCACTCATTCATCGACTTACCTGCACCATCCAACATTTCTGCATGATGAAATTTTGGATCCCTCCTAGGTATTTGCCTAATTATTCAAATTCTCACTGGATTATTCCTAGCAATACACTATACATCCGATACAATAACAGCTTTCTCATCTGTCACACATATCTGTCGAGATGTAAACTATGGTTGACTTATTCGATACATACACGCTAACGGAGCCTCCATATTTTTTATCTGCTTATTCCTTCATGTAGGCCGAGGACTTTACTATGGATCATACACCTACTTCGAAACATGAAACATTGGAGTAATTCTTCTATTCGCCGTTATAGCCACTGCATTCATAGGCTACGTCCTTCCATGAGGACAAATATCTTTTTGAGGTGCTACCGTCATTACAAATCTCCTATCAGCTATCCCATACATCGGAACAACATTAGTAGAATGAATCTGAGGGGGCTTCTCAGTAGATAAAGCCACTCTAACACGATTCTTTGCATTTCACTTCATCCTCCCATTTATTATTACAGCGTTAGTTATAGTTCATCTACTCTTCCTTCACGAGACCGGGTCTAACAACCCCTCCGGATTAATCTCTGACTCTGACAAAATCCCATTCCACCCATACTACACCATTAAAGATATCCTAGGCATCCTCCTCCTAATTCTAGTCCTAATAATCTTAGTCCTATTCTCCCCCGATCTCCTTGGAGACCCAGATAATTATACCCCTGCCAATCCACTTAATACTCCACCACATATTAAACCAGAATGGTATTTCCTATTTGCCTACGCCATTCTACGATCCATTCCCAATAAACTAGGAGGGGTATTAGCCCTAGTTCTCTCTATCCTAATTCTAATATTATTTCCCATCCTCCACATATCTAAACAACGTAGCATAATATTCCGTCCACTTAGCCAATGTATATTCTGAATCTTAGTAGCTGATCTATTTACACTCACCTGAATCGGAGGCCAACCAGTCGAATACCCATTTATCATTATCGGCCAACTAGCATCAATCCTCTATTTTATAATTATTCTCCTTATCCTACCAACTATTAGCCTATTCGAAAACAAACTCCTTAAATGATAAGCCCTAATAGTATAACCAATACCCTGGTCTTGTAAACCAGAAATGAAGCTTACCACTTCTTAGAGCAACTCTCAGGGAAAAGATACCATATCCTGCCTTCAACTCCCAAAGCTGATATTCTATTTTAAACTATTCCCTGATACTCGATCAATTCCAAATTATTTAACCCTTATGTTTCTATTAATTTTTATTCACTAATTCATGCAAGTCTATGTACTACGTGCATTAATGCTCGACCACATTAATAAATGTACCATATACATTACATTATTAATCATCCATAAGACATAGTATGTTTAATCAACATTAAACGTACTCCCCATGCATATAAGCATGTACACAATACTCACATAGTACATAAACCATTACTTTGGACAGCCCAATGAAATGTCTTGACACATGAATAATCATGAGACTTAACAAACCATAATGCCACATAGTACATTAAATTCACTGGCGGTACATACCCCATTTCCGTCATAAACCTCTCATGTTCCAAATGACTATCCCCTTCCATCCGTGGTCTCTTAACCTACCAACCTCCGTGAAATCAGCAACCCGCCAGAGTCATGCCTCTCTTCTCGCTCTGCGCCCATGAACCTTGGGGGTCGCTAGACTGAAACTATAACTGGCATCTGGTTCCTACCTCAGGGCCATATCATGCGTTATCGCCCCCTCGTTCCCCTTAAATAAGGCATCACGATGCTTTGGGCCTATTTAGTCCGTGAAATGTCAATCCTTGCACAGGCGTGCCTAAGGTATTTTTATTTTTTGGGGTATGCTTCCACTCACCTTTGGCCGTCAGAGGCCCTAACACAGTCAACCCAATTGTAGCTGGACTTTTTAGTCACTATGTTTCCTCAGCATAACTACCAGCAGGTTATTTACATTCATGCTTGATAGACATATAATGATTTAATACAAAAATTCTACAGAAATTAATTATTAAAATTTCCATAACCTCCCGACATAATAAAAATTATTATTCTAACAGATACAAAAATCTTGACTCTCTCATTAGTAGATCTAAACACTCCCCTATTTTTTACCATCTAATGTACTACAATTATTCTATTAACCCTACACTCACATTTTAGAATCTCAGTAGTTTACACATAAAACTAACTCCCCACTCAACCTTATTCTTCTACAATATTAATACTCACATGATACTCCATTAACCTTGTTCTCTATGAACATTATTCCCACCC